ACTGCTGTTTTACCAGTCTGTCTGTCCCCAATAATTAATTCTCGCTGACCACGTCCTATAGGTATCATCGAATCAATAGCAATAAGTCCTGTTTGAAGAGGCTCATATACAGAACGTCTCGAAATAATACCCGGAGCTGGAGATTCAATTAAACGAGATTCAGAAGATGAAATTTCACCTCGACCATCAATAGGTTTAGCCAAAGCATTTATAACACGACCTAAAAAAGCCTCACTTACCGGTATCTGAGCAATTCGTCCTGTTGCTTTTACGGAACTTCCTTCTTGTATCATCAAACCGTCACCCATTAATACAACACCGACATTATTTGATTCCAAATTCAGAGCAATGCCTATCGTACCCTCTTCAAATTCTACTAATTCACCTGCCATTACTTCATCAAGACCATAAATACGAGCAATGCCATCGCCTACTTGAAGTACGGTACCGGTATTTAAAATTTTTACTTCTCTATTATATTGTTCAATACGTTCACGGATAATATTACTAATTTCATCGGCTCGAATGGTTACCATGAATATCTCTTAATTATTTTTTTTGTTTAAAAGAAAAAAAATAATGCCTGCAGTAGAAGGACTAATCCGTTATTTCTTTCATGGTTCCGAACATGCCAATATTAGTACTGATGGCACGTAAATGTAACTCGTTGTTCAAACAACTATTCAGAGTTCCTAGAGCTCCTTGCAAGGCTTGTTGGAAAACCCGTTGTCGAACTTCATTAATCGCTTTTTGTTGTTCAAAATGAATGGTTTCATTTTTGTAATTTTCTAATTGTTCCAAAGTCTTAGAAGTTGAATTAATCAAATTCAATTTTTCTCGTTCTATCTCAGAATATCCATTCATTCGAAACTGATCTGCTTCCTTTTCTACTTTTCGTAAGCGGGCCTGGGCGTTTTCCAGCTGTTCTAGGGCTCCCCCGCGCAGTTCTTCTGAATTTCGAATAGTCTTCAAGATCCTCTGTTTTCGATTATCTAATAAATCACTTAATGAAAGTAGATTATCTTTCCATTCATTTTAAAACTTCCACGATCCCTTCCCGAACCAAACATGAATCTTTCAATTCATTTGGCTCTCACACTCAATTACTTATGATAATTGATAATTTCCTTTTTTTTAATGTTTTTAATAATGTAATGAGCCTGTCCTCTATTCATATTCAAATAGAAAAATATCGAAACTGATCACTAATCCAAGAAAATAATATTCCGAGGACTCTTCTGACCAAACAAATAATTGTCAGCAAAGTTGTTTCTTTTTTTTCTTTAAATCCAAAGAATTCCTCTTACTTTATACATAACATAGGTCATCAATTTAGCATTGGATAAAAGAGAAAAAAGGGGTTGAAATACCTATTTTTTTTTCTACTTTTTTTCAATCAAATAAAGGTAAAGGGTTCAAATCATTTTTTTCTCGACATGAGTGTTTTATATCGAAAAAAAAAAATTCCAACTCTTTGTTTTGAAAACATTTCGGTATTTCTGTATTAACTATAGTAGTAGAAAGAATACCATGCTTGTATCTGGACTTCAAAAGGTTTAGCTTTAACCCTGTTAATGGCCCCACATTATTGGTTGATAGAGAATCAAAGTAGATTTACCAATGACTCACGAAATGCTATGGTTCTTAAATATGACATATGATTTCTTAATTTATTCAGAAGTAATTCGCGGAATCGTACACCTTTTTTTTCCTAGTTATACCAAAAAATAAAGTGCAGTTGGTTGTATCCAGCCTATTCTTGAAATAAACAACTCGCACACACTCCCTTTCCAAAAAAAATCAATACACCAAGTACTACACTTAGATTTATTGGATTTGTTGCTAAAATATCGGTATTAAACCCGAAACTTCCGGCGGATGGCCAATAACCCAAGGAAAGGAAAGGATCGGTTACATTTTTCATATGATCTCCTCTTTCTGATTCTTATAGATAGACTAATTATCTATATTTTTTTTATTCTAGTATTTCTCTTATTATTTTATTTTTCGAAATACTACTCAACTAGAATACTAGAATAAAAAAAATATATTGATTTATAAATGTAAATTTATTTATTTATTTATTCTTTTCAATTGGAAATTTCCAATCCAATAAGGATGATACTTATTAGATTAGATTAGAATTAGATATCGGGTCTTATATTATGTGAGTTTCGAAATATCTTCTTTGTTGCAATACTTCTTAAAAAAAAGTTCCATTGAACTAAGAAAGTAAAAGAAGAAAGCAAATTGGTGTGCCAATTCCTTTTCCCCCAATAAGTCCTTTACATGGGTTGTTGTCCGAATGAAATTTAAATCTGAATATAATTCGAAAAAAGCAAGAGCAGCAAATCCAAGGAAATAAAAAAATATATATATATATATAATATATATATATGGACTTTTATTTGTAGGATTAAACAAAGGGATTCGCAAATAAAAGTGCTAATGCCACAACGAGTCCATAAATTGTTAAAGCTTCCATAAAAGCCAGACTAAGCAATAAAGTACCTCGTATTTTTCCCTCTGCCTCTGGTTGTCTCGCGATCCCTTCTACAGCTTGTCCCGCAGCAGTACCCTGACCAACTCCAGGTCCAATAGAAGCAAGCCCTACGGCCAATCCAGCAGCAATAACGGAAGCGGCAGAAATAAGTGGATTCATGATAAATTCCTCGCACCAAAACAAAAAAAAAATAAAGAAATAGTTAATGATACAATCAACCAATGAATTATGACTTACTTATTCCATCGATAAAATTTATTCAGTCAAAGTAACTAAGAACCCAGAATTGAAATAATAATATTCGTGAATTATGAGAACTACTTCGATATATCTTTTTTTTTAGTTCCTAGCCACGTAGTTTTGTGAATTCGTACTACTTTTGTTCTTCCATTTCTTTCTTTTTCTTCCGAATCATTCTTTGAATTCTTTGTTCTTTTTCGTGATTGAAATTCACATTCAATATTAAATTCAAAATTAGAGACGAAACAGAAGGACTTTCTTTAGAATCCCATATGAATTCACATTCTAGTAGGGCAAATTAGATATATCTTTAGTTCATATATATCTAATTACTATCTAATATCACATATACATGCCTTTTCCCCATAACGTAAACCAACTATTCGTAGAAATATCCGCAAAGAGTGTCTTATAACGATTAGATTCCATACGCCTAGTTCGATACCCCCTTCCCCAACTAACTCCCCTTTTTTTTATAAATCTCCTTTTTTGTAAACCCTTATCTTTACTTTTTATTTATCATTATCCCACATAGGTACAATCCATCTAAATGACAAATTCGTTAAGGCGAATGCTTGCATAAAAATCCAAATACCAGTATTTGATTGATCTAAGTTCATCTAAATTATTATTTATTAAATTTTTTGTTCAATCAGTGAATTGAATGAAATCAACTGAAATGAGAATCATTCTCTATAGCATCTTTTTATACCATTTATTTATACCATTTTTTTAATCACACGTCGTAAACAGATACCATAAGAATTCTTATTCATATTATGAATAATACTTTCCAATAATTAATAAATCTACCAATAAACTAAACTAATATTTAATTATTTAATAGATCTACTAATATATTACTACTTTAATATACAATATACTAATCTTTAATATTGGAATTGAATGAACAAAACAATATAAAGAAAATAAAATATCCATTAAAAAAAAATTCATCGGGGGGCGTCGACCAAACAGAAACTCTATCTAGGAAAAAGATCTTTTAGATCTCTTTCCTTTTTTCTACCATTCCTTAATCTTAATATCTTAATTAATATATTTTTTACTATTACTTATTCTAGATCGTATTTATATATATACCTCAATTTGTATATATATTTATCTTCTTAAGTGGATTACCTTGAGACACGTATACATTGCGTCAGGTTAAGCTAAAACATAGTCTTTAGACTAAGCTAAAAAAAGACTATGTCGAAAACTAGTCAATGATGACCTTCCATAGATTCTCCTATATAAGCCGCAGCTAAAGTTGCAAAAATAAGAGCTTGAATGCCACTTGTAAATAATCCAAGGAACATGACAGGTATAGGAACCACTAAAGGTACTAAAGAAACAAGAACAACAACTACTAATTCATCAGCTAATATATTTCCGAAAAGCCGAAAACTAAGCGATAGGGGTTTTGTGAAATCTTCTAGGATGTTAATAGGTAAAAGGATTGGAGTTGGTTGAATGTATTTACCGAAATAACCTAATCCCTTTTTGGTAAGGCCCGCATAGAAATATGCTACTGACGTGAGTAAAGCTAAAGCAACGGTAGTATTTATATCATTTGTGGGTGCGGCTAACTCACCATGAGGTAACTGTATGATTTTCCAAGGTAAAAGAGCCCCTGACCAATTCGAAACAAAAATAAAAAGAAACATAGTTCCAATAAAAGGAACCCATGGACCATATTCTTCTCCAATCTGGGTTCTGCTCACGTCTCGAATGAATTCAAGGACATATTCAAAGAAATTCTGACCGTCAGTAGGAATTGTTTGTGGATTACGAACAGCTAAAATGGATGAGCCTAATAAGATAGCAATTACAACCCAAGAAGTAATAAGTACTTGGGCATGAACTTGGAAACCTCCTATTTTCCAATAGAGATGTTGGCCTACTTCCACGCCGGATATATCGTATAACCCTTTTAGTGTGTTGATGGAACATAATAAAACATTCATATTACCCTCTGAAAGAAATAGAACTTTAAAAGGAATTATTTTGATTCAACTATCTCTTTTTCGACTTGCCCGCTTGAATTGTATAGTTTGAATATCAACTAATCACATAATAGCCTCAGTTATTTTTATCTTTTTTCTACGATTCAGGATATAGTAACCGATTCAATAAATTTAAAATTTATAAATCTATTCGATGATGGAGTTCGAAAAAGAATTTACTTATCTTATTATTAATCAAGAATTTCGTATATAGCTAGAACGACCCTCACAAATAGCAAATACTAATTTGT